CCTTTATCATTTCGTCCAACACGAAGAGTTCCTCCAATTCTATGAATTTTTCTAGAATACTCTTTTCTTGAATATCATTCAAAAAGGTTTCGGATTGCCTAGTATTCCACCAATTAGTAATCCAAGATTCCAGACTTTTATTAAATGAGAGAGAGATCCACCAGGGCAAAAATACTATAGATGCCAGATATAGAAGGGGAGTGAATGCTTTCTTTTTTGCCATTTTTTTCATCTGTGAATTGTTAATGAACCCACCTCATTCGTCGACTCTATGCGATCTAATATTTCTATCAAGCATGAGTTCTATTACAAGGTATCGAGCCTATGAATCTATTCGCTGTTTTTTATTTGTGATTCAGTGGGTAGTCCTTGAATCTAGAAAGAATACAGAAATAGAATAAGAGTCCACTTCGAATTCGAATGAAGAAATAATCAAAAATATTGTTTTGTTTCCAGATATCTCAATTGGTCAAATTCGAAGCAATTGCCTCCTTTCGATGAATGCCCGAAAGAACCATTTCAAGTAATGAATATTATTCGTATTTCGAGACGAAAGAACTCCCTTTCTATTAAAATATTCAATATTTCGAAAAAATGTCGCTGGCTACTCATAGTCCCGGAATAATTGAGATCAATTTCTGAAGAATATTGTGATCAAAAATGAGTGGCAAAACAAGAGAGAAATTGGATAGTTATTGTTATAAGAAATCCAATTGTTTGGTCATTAAGGAACCCAAAAGAAAGGATAAAAAGAAACGTCGATTGACAAAAGAAAAGAGAGATAATTTACAAGATATGATCTATCTGTATCTAATGTATCAATTCAAAATATTGGACCTAAAATAAAAAGAGAAATTTTTTTTCTTTATTCCGAAATGTTTTGATATATGAGATGAATCCATTATTTCTATTTGTTACTTGTTTTGTTACTGAATTGAGTTGAGTGGATTTCCATAATACACATAAAAGGCCATTTTTGCGGACAAAAACAGTTTTGTTTTATGGCTGTTCCATATACGTCTACTTTGGCTCGAATGAGCGTTCTGAAGAAACTTCAGTTAAGTTATGCTATAGAAAAAGAGGATTTTCCCTCCTGATGAGAAAGCATTTATTCTTCAGTTCATTTCAAAATACTTCAATTGGTACACGCAAGAAATAGGCCAACTCAGCAGCTTTTTGTTCAATTTCTCGTGGAGTCAAATTCTCATCAGTACGAGTCAAGGGAATAGCCCCCTGGCCTTTGATTTCCATATAAAGGACACGACGGGCATAAATACCCTCTTTAACTTCTATTCTGATGGACTGAATATTTTTCATAAGGAATCGAAGGAAGATGCGACGATTTTTTCCAGGAAATCCCCAACGAAAAATACACACTATTCCTTCTTTTCTATCGAATCGATCATAACCACTACCTACATTCCACGCAATTGTGCACCACAAATAGGAGCTAATAAAGAGACCTGCGATCCCATAGAAAGACATCACGATCCCTTGTGGAAAAAAAATGATTTGCTGAGACGGAAATAAAGATATCAAATTCCTACCAAGATAACTCGAAGTTCCAACCAATAAGAATCCTAATGAACCTAAAAAAAGGATAAAGGCCCAGCACAAATTACTTGTTTTTCGAGACCCCGTTATAAGTTCTATCCATATATGTTCTGATCGCCAACTCATACTAGATCCAGTTGCATTTTATTGGAATTGAGAGAATAACCCAAATAAATTTGACTTTACTCTTTGTGTTTCCGAAGTAACTCTCATCAACTAGCACTATTCTGATGTGAACCTTTAGGAGTAATTCATCGAATTGGTTAGATCTAAAATAATAACATCCCCTTCATATGATCCCCTATAGATATCTACACACATTTAGATACATTGACTTTCCATTTCAGACATCCGCCGATCTTGATCTATTTGAAAATAGCTATAATTCATTTACCCATATATCATGTTTCCGCATGCATAAAAGCTCTTTCATTTATGTTCGGAGGAAACCACCCCTTATACCATATTCCACTAAATAGATATCTGTGTTATGATTCAAGTCTAAGTCTTGAAAAAAAAAATGGATGGTCCCATTGGATCTAAAAAATCTTGTTTTTTTGAATAGGAAGAGATAAAGAAGCCATTGCCATTGCCGGAACTACTAGGCCTACTAAAGGCACCAAAACAGAGGGTAAGTCGAAATTTATCATAGAATGGGTACCTCGATTTTGTTATTCTTATATTTATATTGTTATAAAGATATCTTATAATAATTATAATTAGTAAGTATATAATTAATAATTAATTAGAATTCGTAATTCGAATTCGTATATAATTATACTATAAGTGAGTATATATAATAATTGAGTATATAATAAGTGCAAGGAATGTAGAACTAAATAAATGGACTTATTCATTTCATTTTTCTACATGAAATATATGTATGATAATCCATTTATTATTCTTCTTCTTGTCTTATAATTTAAAAGAAAGAGTTTCTTACAAA